TCTAAACCAGCCCATTATTTATATGATATGATTCAATATGCCAACTATTAAACAACTTATTAGAAATACAAGACAGCCAATCAGAAATGTCACAAAATCCCCCGCGCTTCGGGGATGCCCTCAGCGTCGAGGAACATGTACTAGGGTGTATGTGCGACTCGTTTAGATCATGAGCTGGGATAAAGAAAACCTTTTCTAGTATCAATGATCAGTACCGGGGAATAGGATAGAATAGAAAAAGAAGTCCGTTCAATTCAGTATAAAAAAAAAGAATCTATCCATTCTATTGTGTATGAAATTTATGGTTTCCATTGGTGCAAATCCAATCAACTCAATTTAAGATGAGAAGCAATTCTCCATTGGTAGCAAATGGTTATCCATTAAGCGGAGAAAATCCTACTTAAAAATAAAAACATAAAACTTAGGCCCCTCTTGCAACAACGGACTCACAGGGTTAGCTACCCAGCCAACTTTCATAATTAAATACCGTTACTGTGTAAGTAGATCTAATCGTGAAAGACCTATTACTGGATAATTCATGGGTAGAGCCAAAGAATGTGAACTATACAAGTTACCGATAACATTGATTAAATGAAGTAAAGGCTCCGGTGTATAGAGAAAACCTCACCGTTTAAGAAGTAACCATATAAACGAAGGAAGCCACTATTTCTTTATCCATTTATATTTTTTATTTATTATATTTTATTTTGATACCTAGTAAAATGAAATTTCCTATTTCGAAGTTAAATGTCTAGAAAAAAATAAAAATAGCGGTCGGGAAGGTTATAGTAGCCAAAGTCATTGGAATTTTTAGTTTATACATTGGAAAAAAGCTTTGTTATTAATAGACTAGGAAAGGGAAAAAGAATAACTGAAAGAAAGGAAATCTATTAGTTATTCGTCAAAGTTTCATTTATTCAATGACCAGAATTAGACGGGGAAATATAGCTCGGAGACGTAGAACAAAAATTCGTTTATTTGCATCAAGCTTTCGAGGGGCTCATTCAAGACTTACTCGAACAATTAATCAACAGAAAATAAGAGCTTTGGTTTCGTCGCATCGGGATAGGGATAAGCAAAAGAGAAATTTTCGCCGTTTGTGGATCACTCGAATAAACGCAGTAATTCGTGAAATAGGGGTATCCTATAGTTATAGTAGATTAATACACGACCTATATAATAAACAGGTGCTTCTTAATCGTAAAATACTTGCACAAATAGCTATATCAAATAAAAATTGTCTTTATATGATTTCCAATGAGATCATAAAAGAAGTAGATTGGAAAGAATGCACCGGAATAATTTAAACGGAGTTCCCCGGAGAATGAACTCCGGGAGGGTAAAGTCAAAATAAATATGATAAAAAAATAGTAAAACTGACTGAACACACTCAAAAAAAATCTTTATTCTTGCCCGATTCTTTTTTTCTTAGGACACAATAATTCAATCTATATTTTTCATATTTTTCGAACAAAACAACAATCTGCGTTTGAGTTTGGATTTTACTTTTTTTTTAGTCAAGTGAAGAAAGAGTAAGCCTATTTATTTCTGGCTCGAAGACCCGCAGTTCTGGTGGTCGACTCGGTTCTTTCAAACTGTTTCTCATTATTAAGAAAAGGTAACAAAGATAAAATACGAGCTTGTTTTATAGCAATAGTAATTAATCGTTGTTGTTTCAAGGTCAATCTATTCACCCGTCTAGATAATATTTTTCCTTGTTCGCTAATAAATCGACTAATTAAACTCATGTTTCTATAATCAATTCGATCCCCCGATTGAATCGGGGGCAAACGCCTACGAAAAGATCGCTTGGATTTAAGAAAAGGCCGCTTGGATTTATCCATGGTTTGTTTAGTTTATTCCTTATCCCGAAAATCCTATTTCGGTCGGATCTAAAATGAATTAGAAGAAATAGGATTTGGTTTGTTTATATTTAATTATGTTATATATAGAATATATAACTATGTTCTATATAGAATGTCATTTTTACCCTTCCAAGGAAGGGTTACATACATCTGCTCGATTCGATCTATTTCTTTATCTCCCCATGAATCATATGTTTGTAACAAAATGGACAGAATTTTCTCAATTCCAATCGATTAGGCGTGTTGTGACGATTCTTTTCAGTAATATATCTGGAAATACCCGTTGATACCTTATTAACACCGTTTCGAACACAACCGGTACATTCCAAAATAACCGTTATTCGGACATCTTTTCCCTTGGCCATGAACCCCCTTTGGATTTTTGATTTACTCAACTCTTCTATTTTCGATCCGAAACGAAGAATAAGTAAGGAAGGATAAATAGAAGTTATTAACTTGAAATCCAATTATGAAAACTTTCGCTGCAATCAATATACTAAAAAAATTTCTAAACTTTATTTCAAATTAAAATCACAGTATTTCATTTACATTTAAGTACCTCGTATAAGAGTCTTGTCCTAGATCTAGGCCCCACCCTGTTTATTCTACCCCCATCCCTAGTTAATTTTTTAATT